TTGGCTACATCCGCCCCTTCCCTTATCTAGCTAAAGGATTTTCTCTTTTTTCCATTCATCGTTATACTTCAGATTAAGATCGAGATATTGGACATAGAATGCCAATTTCCAAAATGTAAAAAAAAGGAGTAATCAGCCGTGACACGTTCACTAAAAAAAAATCCTTTTGTAGCTAATCATTTATCGGGAAGAATTGAAAAACTCAACAGGAGGGAGGAGAAAGAAATCATAGTGACTTGGTCTCGGGCATCTACCATTATACCCACAATGATTGGCCATACAATCGCTATTCATAATGGAAAGGAACATTTACCTATTTATATCACAGATCGTATGGTCGGTCACAAATTGGGAGAATTCGCACCTACTCTCACTTTCGTGAGACACGCGAGAAACGATAATAAATCTCGTCGTTAGTCGTTCTACTAAGTATTCATGCGAAAAGCCTTATCTTAATAGTATTTAGACTTAAGAGTCTATATCTTAGAATCTTATAGTAAATAGTAAGAGTATAGGTATATTTCTTTTCTTTTTCTAGTAGACTAAGAAGACTTATACTTTTCTGACTTATCTTATACTATGCTTCACCTAGACACTTATCATTCATTGGCGGGGGAGAACTTTTATGATAAAGAACGAAAATTCGGATAGAGAAGCAAAAGTTTTAGCTCAACATATATGTATGTCTGTTTTCAAAGCACGAAGAGTAATTGATCAGATTCGCGGACGTTCTTATGAGGAAACACTCATGATACTGGAACTAATGCCTTATTGGGCATCTTATCCAATTTTAAAATTAGTTTATTCTGCAGCAGCAAATGCTAGTCATAATATGTCTTATGAGGAAACACTCATGATACTGGAACTAATGCCTTATTGGGCATCTTATCCAATTTTAAAATTAGTTTATTCTGCAGCAGCAAATGCTAGTCATAATATGGGATTGAATGAAGCTGATTTATTTATTAGTAAAGCTGAAGTCAATAGAGGTGCTATTGTGAAAAAGTTAAGACCCCGGGCTCGAGGGCGTAGTTATCTGATAAAAAAAACCACTTGTCATATAAAGATTTTTTTAAAAGAAAAATATAAAATTTAGATTCCTATTTAGAAAAAAAATGGATGGAAAAATAATAGAAAAATATGGGACAAAAAATAAATCCACTTGGTTTCAGACTTGGAATAACTCAAAGTCATCATTCTTTTTGGTTCGCAAAACCAAAGAATTTTTCCATGGGTCTACAAGAAGATGAAAGAATACGGAATTGTATTAAGGACTATGTAAAAAAAAATAAGAAAATATCCTCAGGTTTCGAAGGAATTGCCCATATAGGAATTAAAAAAAGAATAGATTTGATTCAGGTAATAATCTATATTGGATTTCCCAATTTATTAATAGAAGGACGAACACGGGGAGTCGAAGAATTACAGATGAATGTACAAAAAGAGTTTCATTCTGTAAACCGGAGACTCAATATTGCTATTACAAGAATTGAAAAGCCTTATGGCCAACCTAATATTCTTGCAGAATATATAGCTTTACAATTAAAAAATAGAGTCTCATTTCGAAAGGCAATGAAAAAAGCTATTGAATTAACTGAACAAACAGGTACAAAAGGAATTCAAGTGCAAATTGCAGGGCGTATCGACGGAAAAGAGATTGCGCGTGTCGAATGGATCAGAGAAGGCAGGGTTCCTTTACAAACAATTCGCGCTAAAATTGATCACTGTTCCCATACAATTAGAACTATTTATGGAGTCTTAGGCATCAAAATTTGGATATTTGTAAAACAAGAATAAGAAAATAAGAATAAAGGGCCTTTCTTTATCTCGCCATTCTGCTCATCAATAGAAAAAATTTAGAAACTCTTTTCTTCTTTTTCTTAATCAAAGATTAAGAAAAGAAAAACGAACAATTCTAATTCTATAAGGTTGAATAAAAATTTGATTTACCCTTTAATTTAATAATTTAATTTAGATTTTAGTATAATTGCTATGCTCAGTGTGTGACTCGTTAGTTTTTTCTTTAGAGTTGAGAATTGAGATTAAAAAAAAACAGGCTGACCCCACTATAAACTTAGTAACTATCAAAACTAAAGAAACTCAAAACTAATAACCAACTTATTGCTTCGTATTGTCGAGATCCCAAGAAACAGTCACTATATGACTGAATCGATCATATAGTTGTAGCAACTGAAATTCTTTTCATAAAAAAGAAATCTGATTATGAATTGTGAAAAAAAAGGGATGTGGAAAAATGGAAGGATGATAGAAAGAGAGAATAAAGATATCAATGATATATGATTCCCATATGTATGGTTTATGAAGAATTACTCCATAAAAAAGGCAGTGTTATAAAGCATCAACATCAAATAAAAATACAAAATATACAATGACAATACAATTACAATAGAATAAGAAATATAATAAAAATAAGAATCTAAATTCTAAATAATCTAATAAATATGGATAAGTCTATTATGTATGTAAATGTAATAAGATAGAAAAATAGATAATAGAAATAATAAAAAATAGAGAATAATTAAATTGAGCTTCGGGTTAAGAAAAACTGAGGAGATTGACTCGGAAACAAATAACATATTTTGTTGAGAGCTCCATTGCAGAGTTCAGGCCTAAGCATTAATAGAGAAGCTATGGGAACGATGGAACCTGTGATTACATAGGATTTTCTTGAAAACGAATCAATCCTAATGATTCATTGGGTAGGATGGCGGAATGAACCAAGAAAAAATGGATTTCTTCTAAATGGTCATGAATTGACCCTACAAATGAAGGAGGAAAGAGTCAATATTCGCCCGCGAAACCTTTTTTTTTATTTAATTTAAGAATCTCATTTCTTTGGATGACTTTTGGCGTGATTCAATAGAGGTAAAGTAAAATACTTTAGAAATTTTGATATTTGATAAAAGAAAGAAGCATTATATATAAATATATAAACAAACACGCCTAGTTATACATAAAGAGCTACCTATGTAACAAATTCAATATAAAAAGAATTAGTATATTCTTTCTTTTGATAGAATGAAATACATAAATACATGTGTATATGTAATATTATTGAATCGCGAGGAGCTGGATGAGAAGAAACTCTCATGTCCGGCTCTGCAGTAGAGATGGAATTCAGAAACAACCATCAACTATAACCCCAAAAGAACCAGATTTCGTAAACAACATAGAGGTAGAATGAAGGGAATATCTTGCCGAGGCAATCATATTTGTTTTGGCAGATACGCTCTTCAGGCACTTGAACCTGCTTGGATCACAGCTAGACAAATAGAAGCAGGGCGAAGAGCAATGACACGATATGCGCGTCGTGGTGGAAAAATATGGATACGTATCTTTCCCGACAAACCTGTTACTGTAAGACCTACAGAAACACGTATGGGTTCGGGCAAGGGATCCCCCGAATATTGGGTATCCGTTGTTAAACCGGGCCGAATACTTTATGAAATGAGTGGAGTATCAGAAACTGTAGCCAAAGCAGCTATGGAAATAGCTGCATGCAAAATGCCTATACGAACTCAATTTGTTATTTCAGGATAGGTAAACAATAGTAAAAGAAGAAGAAGTATTGAGAATGAAAAAACAATCACAGATTTATTTATCTCTGGACAGACAATATTTCTTTTTTCCATTATCCCTTGCATTGAAATAAAAGATTAAAAGAAAAATGATATGATTCAACCTCATACCCTTTTGAATGTAGCGGATAACAGTGGAGCTCAAGAATTGATGTGTATTCGAATCATAGGAACTGGTAATCACCGATATGCTCATATTGGCGATGTTATTGTTGCTGTAATCAAAGAAGCAGTGCCCAACATGCCTCTAGAAAGATCAGAAATAATTAGAGCTGTGATTGTACGCACGTGTAAAGAACTCAAACGTGATAACGGCATGATAATACGGTATGATGACAATGCAGCGGTTATCATTGATCAAGAAGGAAATCCAAAAGGAACTCGAATCTTTGGTGCGATTGCTCGGGAATTGCGACAATTGAATTTTACTAAAATAGTTTCATTAGCACCCGAAGTCTTATAGATGAAAAATAGGATATATCCTATTCCTATATAGAATCTATATCTATATATAGATTATTTATATTTAAAATATTCAAATATCTGAAATAGATCCGATTAATAGAATAGATTGTGTCTCATGCATATACTTTTAAATTTCAAATAATTTTTTCTAATTTAAGAATGAAAAAAAAAATTCAATAAAAAATAAAACAAAAAAGAAGCATGTTGATTATATCAAAATTAGGAGGCACCAATAACTATAGTTCGTCATGGGTAGGGACATTATTGCCGATATAATAACTTCTATAAGAAATGCTGACATAGATCAAAAGGGAAGAGTTCAAATAGTATCTACTAATATCACTAAAAACATTGTGAAAATACTTTTACGAGAAGGTTTTATTGAAAATGTTCGAAAACATCAAGAAAGTCAAAAAAATTTCTTGGTTTCAACCTTACGACATAGAAAGACTAGGAAAGGGAATAGAAGAATTTTAAAGCGTATCAGCCGACCCGGTCTACGAATTTATTCCAACTATCAACGAATTCCTAAGATTTTAGGCGGAATGGGAATTTTAATTCTTTCTACTTCTCGAGGTATAATGACAGATCGAGAAGCTCGACTAGAAAAAATTGGAGGAGAGATTTTGTGTTATATATGGTGATTCTTTTGGGTACCCTAATTTTTTCTCGAACTTACTATTTGTAAAATAGAGAGGAGAAGTGAATTATAGAACTCTTCCTCTATTAGTTGATACTTAAAGGGGGTTCCCTGGAATGAAAGAACAAAAATTAATTCATGAGGGTTTAATTACTGAATCACTTCCCAACGGTATGTTCCGAGTTCGGTTAGATAATGAAGATCTAATTCTAGGTTATATTTCAGGAAGAATCCGGCGCAGTTTTATACGTATACTACCCGGAGATAGAGTCAAAATCGAAATGAGTCGTTATGATTCAACCAGGGGACGTATAATTTATAGACTTCGCAAAAAAGATTCGAACGATTAGATCATTATTTTAAACATCCTTTTCGTAGGGATAGAATTCGAAGTTCAAAAATACAATAAACTGATTTTTGTTTCCAAAAAAAAGAGATTCCGAATGAAAGTAAGGAATGATAAATATGAAAATAAGGGCTTCTGTTCGTAAAATTTGTGAAAAATGTCGCTTGATTCGTAGGCGGGGGCGAATTATAGTCATTTGTTCCAATCCGAGACATAAACAGAGACAGGGGTAATCCTTCTCAAGTTCTAATGAAATGGATATTCCCGTATCCGTATCTTTATGTAGATTTCTGATTCTTCTTTCTTTTTATTTTATTTTTAGGAATACGATCTAAGAAAATATGACAAAACCTATAGCAAAAATTGGTTTACGTAAGAATGCACGTATTGGTTCAAATAAGAATGAACGTAGAATACCAAAAGGAGTTATTCATGTTCAAGCGAGTTTCAACAATACTATTGTAACTGTTACAGACGTACGAGGTCGGGTGGTTTCTTGGGCTTCCGCAGGTACTTCTGGATTCAGAGGCACAAGAAAAGGAACACCCTATGCTGCTCAAGCCGCGGCATTTAATGCTATTCGTACATTAGTTGATCGGGGTATGCAACGAGCAGAAGTTATGATAAAAGGTCCAGGTCTCGGAAGAGATGCGGCATTACGAGCCATTCGTAGAAATGGGATGCTATTAAGTTTCGTACGTGATGTCACACCCATGCCGCATAATGGATGTCGCCCCCCTAAAAAAAGACGTGTATAGAAATAAGAATTCAAGAGATTCCAAGAGAAATAAATGATTCAATGATCTGATCCAATAATCATAAATAAAAGAAAAATAATAGTATGGTTCGAGAAGAAGTAGCAGGATCCACTCGAACACTACAGTGGAAATGTGTTGAATCAAGAGTAGACAGCAAGCGTCTTTATTATGGTCGTTTCGTTCTGTCCCCGCTTAGGAAAGGTCAAGCCGATACCATAGGTATTGCCATGCGAAGGGCTTTACTTGGAGAAATAGAAGGAACATGTATCACACGTGCAACATCTGAAAATGTGCTGCATGAATATTCTACGATAGCAGGTATTGAAGAATCAGTACATGAAATTTTAATAAATTTGAAAGAGATTGTATTGAGAAGTAATCTCTATGGAGTTAGGGACGCATCCATTTGCGTTAGGGGTCCCAAATACATAACAGCTCAAGATATCATCTCACCACCTTCTGTAGAAATAGTTGACACGACACAGCATATAGCTAACCTGACAGAACCAATTGATTTGTGTATTGAATTACAAATCAAGAGAGATCGCGGATATCGTATGAAATCCACAAACGAGTCTCACGATGGAAGTTATCCTATAGATATTGTATCTATGCCTGTTCGAAATGCGAATCATAGTATTCATTCGTATGGGAATGGGAATGAAAAACAAGAGATACTCTTTCTAGAAATATGGACGAATGGAAGTTTAACTCCTAAAGAAGCACTTTATGAAGCTTCTCGTAATTTGATTGATTTATTGATTCCTTTTCTACATGCAGAGGAAGAGGACATGAATTTCGAGGAAAATGAAAACAGATGGAATCTACCCCTTTTTTCCTTTCAAGACAGATTTACTAATCTCAAGAAAAACAAAAAAGGAATTCCATTGACATATATTTTTATTGACCAATCAGAATTGTCTTCCAGGACCTATAATTGTCTCAAAAGGTCCAATATACATACATTATTGGACCTTTTGAGTCACAGTAAAGAAGATCTTATGAAAATGGAATATTTTCGCATAGAAGATGTAAAACAGATATTAGGCACTCTACATAAGCATTTTGCAATAGATTTACCTAAGAAAAAGTTTTCATTTTAAATCCTTTGGGATCTTTTCTTTTTTAGTTTTTAGAAATAAATAAAGAATAGGATAAGTCTTTAATCTCCGACACGGTCGATCTATTTGCAGAATAGATCATAATAAGATTGATGTATCTAGGGAAGATCCCCTTCTGGATCTTCCTTAGATACCTATATCGTGGTATTTCACGGTTTAATCAATTTGAAAAAGACCTAAAGTTAGGGATTTCTCAATAGGTAAAGTTGCTCCAATACCTAACCAAAGAGCTACTGCGGTACCGATCAAAAAGACTGTTGTAGCTACTGGACGACGAAATGGATTTTGGAATTTATTGACATTCTCCAAAAAGGGTACTGTCAATAATCCTATTGGTACTGAAACCATTAAAAGAACACCCAATAACTTATTGGGTACTGTGCGAAGTATTTGAAATACAGGAAAGAAGTACCATTCGGGTAATATTTCCAACGGAGTTGCAAACGGATCCGCCGGTTCACCGATCATTGACGGCTCTAGAACTGCTAAGCCCACATTACATGCAATAGTGCCTAGAATTACTACTGGAAAAATATATAAAAGATCATTGGGCCATGCAGGTTCTCCATAATAATTATGTCCCATCCCTTTAGCCAATTTAGCTCTTAATACAGGATCATTCAAATCAGGTTTCTTTGTTATTTGGATAGGTGAATTCTTGTGGATCCATCCCCCAAAGGAACTGGACATGATAATTTTTTATCATCCGGCTCGAGCAAGAATCAAAAGAATCACAGAAATAGATCCATAGAACATAAATAGGTCCATAGAAGATCTATATTTCATACATATCTACATATATAATGTAGAATGACTCTATGTAATAAAAGATTTATCAAATCCCATTTCCCCGAGTTTCAACGATTCATTATTCATTGCAAAGAATTAAGTTCTGGCAACAAGGAAATGCTCAATATCCAAGTAGGCTTACAAATTTGATCATGATCAAGTGCTTTTTGGATTGTCTCATGTCTTTTGGTTGGTATTTATCCCCACAACATCTCGATTGTATTACATACAAAAATACAAAATTTTTACTTGTTACTAATAAAGTCTAGCCCTTGTTCTTCCTTAGATCCCTTATTGAACTCCAATAGTATCATAGATCGGGGTCGATGCAGAGGAAATGAATGCATCTACATACTATAAAAAACTTACTAAGATTACTATCAAATTAATACGAAATACTAATACTATAAATTAATTATAAGAAAATTACTAAAAAAAAAAAAGGAAAATCAAACAAAGTGGAATAAATAGAACATTGGATCATTCCACATCACTTATTCTAGGGATCTTACGGAGCCTGTTCATGCATGACATGATTCGGGTATGATCATAGAAAATATTCTCCTCAAGCGAACCGGCCTATCCTATGCTACATTAAAGGGACTAACGTGATGGTTGGATGCGGAGACACGTTAGGTTGTTAATTTCAACGTGGCGGATAAAATCATATATCTGCATGGACCAATCAATAGTTCAAGTCACACACTCCCATAATCCATCCTCTTTTAGGAAAATATACTTCAACTATTCGATTCGTATCAAAGAAACAATACTTCAGAGTTGAATAGAAGTATCCAAATAACATGCCTTATTTTTTAATAATCCATATTTGTAGCAATGAAAGACTCTTGTTCCTCCCCGATATGATAAATTACAAATATCTATAATCTGCCTTCTCTATAAAGGACCCGAAATACCTTGCTTACGTATCATTGGAAAGTGCATTAACATAAATACGGCAGTAAGAAGAGGCAATACAAAAGTATGCAAACTATAAAAACGAGTCAAAGTGGACTGGCCCACACTAGCACTTCCACGTAATAATTCTACCAAGGGTGATCCTATTATAGGAATAGCTTCAGGCACGCCTGTTACAATTTTTACTGCCCAATAGCCAATTTGGTCCCGAGGTAAGGAATAACCAGTTACACCAAAAGATGCGGTCAATACACCCAGAACCACCCCTGTAACCCAAGTTAATTCGCGGGGTTTTTTAAACCCACCTGTAAGATACACACGAAATACGTGCAAGATCATCATTAGAACCATCATACTTGCTGACCATCGATGAACTGATCGAATTAACCAACCAAAGTTGACCTCAGTCATTATGTATTGAACAGAGGAAAAAGCCTCTGTAACAGTTGGACGATAGTAAAAGGTCATAGCAAAACCCGTAGCTACTTGTACTAAAAAACAAGTAAGCGTAATTCCCCCTAGACAATAAAATATGTTGACATGAGGAGGAACATATTTACTAGTTATATCATCTGCAATCGCTTGAATCTCGAGACGTTCCTCGAACCAATCATATACTTTATTGAGATAGGTAACCCAAGAAAGACTCCCCCTCTGAGAGCCGTATATGAGAATTTCATCTCGTACGGCTCAAGACGAAACACACAAATACTGGGTTCAACGGATATGGAATAGAGAATTTCAAACTTCTTGTGGCTTAGCCGCTTGACTCGATTTGACCCAAAGATACGAAGTAAGAAAAATCCGGAATCTCTTCTTTGTGATGATAATGCCAAGAAATAAAATCTCAAGTTGGCTCATCCATCTTTCTTTATGTTAATCGTGACAGGCCTCTTGAATCTTCTCTTCCCTATCTTTTTTTTTATAGGAATTCTCTTGTTGAGACCCTATGAATCAATTGAAACCTCAGATTCATACTAGAACCACGATGATTTAAGAAGGCCAAAGCTAAACTCAAAGGTTTTCTGAGTAAAAACCATTTGATCATCACTTCTTCAATAAATGTAATAACTCAACAAAATCTAGAGAAAGCGGTTTCTTTTGGTCAAAAGAAGTATGAAGGAAAAAATTGTTTGATTTAGAAAAGACCTATTTCCATTTTTTTTTAATCCGGTTGCGAGGTCTGAATAATAGGTATGAATCATAGTTCAAATATTTCTTTTCTTGATCTATTCTATATAGTCCGTGCTCCAGAGACTAGAATAAATATCTGACGAGGTAGAATCATCTTGATAGAGATGACAGGTCCATTCTCTGTATTATCAATAGGATCAATTATAACAAGTCACACGCTCATATTCCGGAAATGAAATATCGAAACAAATAAATTTCACGATCGAACTACCAGAATGAAATCCAAGTCTTAGGTAATATTAAGTTGAAGTATTAAGTTGAAGTATCTTAAGCATTAAGTAAGTATAAGTAAAAGAATATTTCTTGATTGAAAAACTAGGACTTCCTAGTTTTTATGAACTAATTAATTGAGATTCCATCCAGTAAAACAGATGAATTATAAATTTCTAAAATAATAGATAGAAATATTGCAAATAGAGCCATTGCAACTCCCATAAGTGGTGTAGTCCCCCACCCTGGAGCTACTTTTCCATATTCCGAATTCAATGGTTTCAATAAACTCCCTACGCCAGTTCGTCTTGGCCCAGATCTAGAACTACTCTCAACGGTTTTTGTAGCCATAAATCCTCTTTCATCATGGGTTTAAATCTGTTGACTTTGTATACCATTCCGTTGTAGTTTTAAATAAACGACATTATCGTGATCCTTTGTGATCTTGAAATTCTCCAAAAAATGGAAACAGCAACCCTAGTCGCCATCTCCATATCCGGGTTACTTGTAAGCTTTACTGGGTATGCCTTATATACCGCTTTTGGGCAACCCTCTCAAAAATTAAGAGATCCCTTCGAAGAACATGGGGACTAGTTGAAGTAATGAGCTCCATATTCATATTGGGGGCTCATTACTTCAATGGAAATAATGAAAAATCATTTCATTTTTTTAGTTGGAACTTTAGGTGGTTCTCGAAAAAAGATAGCGAAAAAAATTATCCCTAAAGTCGAAACTAAGAGGAATGTATAAACCAATGCTTCCATAGATTCGATCGTGGTTTACAATTATAGCTTCCACACCTATTCATTTTGGATCATTTACTAAAGAAATTCTAAATTGAGATTTACAATTTACTATTACTAACTATTTTTCTATTCTTTATCTATATTAGCAATATACTAATCTATCAATATACTAATCTATATAGTATATAGTAATATACTATATATAGATATATTCTATAGAATAGATATATTATATAGAGATATTAGATATATTAGAGATATTAGATATATTCATATCTTCTTAATTCTATTTCTTCTATATTTATATCTATATTTATATTGTATATTATTGTATATTGTATTATTCTTATTCTATTTCTAATTTTTTCTATATTATTAGAATAGTCTAATAGAATATATTATTCTATTTATACTATCTTATTTATACTATCTATATTACTATCTATATTATACATAATACATAAAAATAATAAAAATAGAGAAAGCAAATAGAATATAAAATTTATACTATCTATATTTATATACTCTAAATACTAGAACTAGAGTAAAATAAAAAAAATAGAGGCAAAAGATGGCAAAGGAATTTTGTATCAGACTACTTGTTTCCTCGTAGTTGGATCTCCAAGTTTTTGGAATGCTCCAAATTCCACTTGAGCATCCAAATCTGGATCAATACCGGCAAAAACATCTCTGAACAAGGTTCTGGCGCCGTGCCAAATGTGTCCGAAAAAGAAGAGCAAAGCAAACGTAGCATGCCCAAAAGTGAACCAACCCCTTGGACTGCTACGAAAAACACCATCGGATTTCAAAGTAGCCCGGTCTAATTCAAAAATTTCACCTAATTGGGCACGTCTAGCATATTTTTTTACAGTAGTAGGATCACTATAAATGACTCCACTGAGTTCGCCACCATAGAATTCAACAGTTACTCCTACTTGTTCAACACTATACTTGGATTCTGCCCTTCTAAAAGGAACATCGGCCCTCACAATCCCGTCTCCATCTACCAAAACTACCGGAAATGTTTCAAAAAAGGTAGGCATACGACGTACAAAGAGTTCGCGCCCTTCTTTATCTCTAAATATGGGGTGCCCTAACCACCCAACAGCTATTCCATCCCCGTTATCCATTGAGCCTGCTCTGAATAATCCCCCTTTCGCCGGATTATTACCAATGTAATCGTAAAAAGCTAATTTTTCGGGAATTTTAGACCAAGCTTCCGACAAGCTCAGATTTTCGACTAGTCCGGCCCCAACTCTTCGATATATTTCTTGCTGGAAGTACCCCTGATCCCACTGATAACGAGTGGGGCCAAATAATTCGATTGGGGTAGTTGCTGAACCATACCACATAGTTCCAGCAACAACGAAAGCTGCAAAAAAAACAGCAGCAATACTGCTGGAAAGCACAGTTTCAATATTACCCATGCGTAATCCTTTGTATAGACGTTGAGGCGGACGGACACTAAGATGAAATAGACCCGCTAATATGCCCAATGTACCTGCTGCAATATGATGAGAAGCTATTCCCCCCGGAACAAAAGGATCAAAACCTTCCGCACCCCACGCTGGATTTACAGATTGTACTTTTCCAGTTAGTCCATAAGGATCAGACACCCATATTCCAGGACCATATAAGCCTGTTACATGAAATGCACCAAAGCCAAAGCAAGCGACTCCTGAGAGAAATAAATGAATTCCAAAGATCTTGGGCAAATCCAAAGAAGGTTTTCCCGTACGTTCATCACAGAATATTTCTAGGTCCCAATAAACCCAATGCCAGATAGCCGCCAAGAAGCACAAACCAGAAAACAAAATATGTGCCCCTGCTACGCCTTCATAACTCCAAATGCCCGGATTCGTTATAGTTCCTCCCGAGATACTCCAACCCCCCCACGAATTGGTTATTCCTAAACGAGTCATGAAGGGTATAACAAACATGCCTTGTCTCCACATTGGATCAAGAACAGGGTCAGAGGGATCAAAAACCGCTAATTCATATAGAGCCATCGAGCCGGCCCAACCAGAAACTAGAGCTGTATGCATTATATGGACAGAAAGTAATCGACCGGGATCATTCAATACAACAGTATGAACACGATACCAAGGTAAACCCATGTAAATACCCCTTTCTGAAAAAGAAATAGACATTATGTAACTTTATCGCATTGGAAAAGACTAGACCGTGTATTTCACCTGTTCGATAGATTTTGTATAGGAAAGGATTTATATTTATTTGTATTCCCCTCTTTTCTTTTTAATGAAATAGAAAGAAAAGGGAACAATTCTATTTATTTCTATTTAGAAGAACAAAGAGAAACAGATCTTATTCTATACCTGATAAGTACCAATACGCAATGGGAGGATTTTGAGGGAAAAAGAATGCATAGATACTTTTTATAATTTGAAATCATTCGAACAATCGGCTGATCCGATCGATCCCGTTCGTTACAATTTTTATTTATTCATTCTGTCTTCCTCTATGAACCTTCCAGTCCTATATTCCTATCTATATAGTATATATCTATATACTTTTATATACTCTTAATACTCTAATATACTCTAATTCTATATAGATAATAATATTAAGTTCTATAATTCTAGAATATATGATAATAATAGATAATAGAATATATTAGATTAGAATTTCTAATATAGAAATATGTTAATACTACTATACTAATATGTATATTTATAATAAAATAATATAATAAATAATAATGTAAAAGAAAAAAGAACATATAGAATATAAAAATAGAAAAGAAAGAGAAAAAATGATGAAGACAAGAAAACCATTGTTACGTTTCCATATTAAAGTAAAGTATAGTACTTCATTTTTTTCTTTATCTTAATGCCCATTGGTGTTCCAAAAGTACCTTTTCGGAGTCCTGGAGAGGAAGATGCAGCTTGGGTTGACGTATAGTGCGACTTGTCAGACATATTGGTCATATGGTATTTTCCCCGTTATCTCCCCCGATCGAGTATTCTCTGTTTCGCCCAATTCAATAAATAGATATTTCATATTGTATTGATTGAACAATCAATAATTCGGAGCGTGAAGCACAATAATTCCTATTGGGGATCGATATTATCAATTCAAATAATTGATGGTTTACTTGGGACTGATAAAGTATCCAGGCTCCGTTCAGAGAATACCAAATTGGAAATGGTAAGAGTAAAAGAATGGGGGTGTAAATGTAGTAATCTAAATAAGAAATATTAAATAGAAAATAGAAATTTAATTAAAGTATTAAGACATTATGAAATTCATTAGTAATTGAATAAAATATAATATAACTTACTAGAATAGAATATTCTAATATAATCTATTATGTAGAATATATGATGATTACACGATTACCGCTTGTATCATAGACTCTTATTATACTTACTATAGGTATAGTATAAAACTGTCTACCAATGGAGTAGTATTATTAATACATCGAATATTTTGGGGAAAGGTATGAAACAATTGAAAAAAAAAGAAGTGGTACTGGAATCATTTGACCTATATGCGCAAATGGAATTCGGGCAAATCTTCCCCCGGGGTAGAACAAGAACCTAAAAGAATTGAAAGGGCCCATTCAGGAACAAGAAAATTACATCGTAATTTGAATTTCGATGAAACAATACATCAATGAGAAGTTAGTTCAATAAGTTCATAAGATTCTTTTTAATTTTCTACATTATAGGATATAGGGAAAGGGAAGGAGGGCAAAACTCATGTTAAAAAAAAAAGAAGAAATAGGACTGGAATCGATACATTGATTTCTTTTTTCGCAATTCTTTCGAACCGTATGCATCCAAAGGTGCACGTACGGTTCCTCAGGGATACAATTTTGCCCTAATCAACCGACTTCATCGAGAAAGATTACTTTTTTTAGGCCAAGAGGTTGATAGCGAGATCTCGAATCAACTTGTTGGTCTCATGGTATATCTCAGCATAGAAGATGATACTAGGGATCTTTATTTGTTTATAAATTCTCCAGGCGGATGGGTAATACCAGGAATAGCCATTTATGATACTATGCAATTTGTGGCACCGGATGTACATACAGTGTGTATGGGATTAGCCGCTTCAATGGGATCTTTCATTCTGGTCGGAGGAGAAATTACCAAACGTCTAGCATTCCCTCACGCTTGGCGCCAATGAGTTTTTTTATTTGAGAAAAAAAAAAGAATACTATGCCTTCGCTGTATCGAATATGAATCAAATAAAGAATAAGTAATAATAGCATGGCACTTCAAGTTCGATATGAACAAACCATTATTGTTTTTTTTCTAACATGAGATTTTGTATCGAGATAGTAGTATGAAAGAAGGGTTATTCCCAAGTTGATTTTATGTGTCAAGCAAGAGTCAATTTCAGCGTCACAAACCATTATTCTTCCACACCAGAAGTCTCTTTCTTATTTTTATGTTATGAGATAAAGAGTCAAAAAAATGAAAAAATCATTTTCTCCTTCTTGGATCATATCAAAAAGAAACTTTGGGATTGCTAAACCACAGACGAGATAAATAGATAAACATATAAAGCAACAGAACCATCATAGTATCTTTTTTACTACTACGAAAGGAAGGGTGGTAAATGGATCATTTAACGATTTGGATCGGATGGTTTCTTTTTCTTCTTTTCGATAGAAGAAATTCCATTGCAGAGCCGTATGCAATGTACAAAAGATGCCCGTACGGTTGTTTAATTCTATTTTTTATTGTTATTTTGATTCCCCCTTACTTTAACCCAATCGTGCGATATATAGATAGAAGAACCATTCATGATGTTATATCAATATCATCAGGGTTATGATTCACCAACCTGCTAGTTCTTTTTACGAGGCACAAGCTGGGGATTTTATCCTGGAAGCAGAAGAACTATTGAAGCTTCGCGAAACTCTCACAAAAGTTTATGTACAAAGAACGGGCAACCCTTTATGGGTTATATCCGAAGATATGGAAAGGGATGTTTTTATGTCAGCAACAGAAGCCCAAGCTCATGGCATCGTTGATCTTGTAGCGGTCGAAAATGAAAATACTAGGGATTCCATATAAATATATAAATATATGAATTCCGTTTAAAAATTCGAATTTTCCGTGTGAATAGAAATCATTCATAATCATCTGGTTAAGATCGATCTAAGCCAACCCGCTCTATTCTATCTAGAATGAGATTCTCTAGACACGCCATGCCAACCATTAAACAACTTATTAGAAACGCAAGACAGCCAATAAGAAATGTCACGAAATCTCCCGCTCTTCGAGGATGTCCTCAGCGTCGAGGAACATGTACTAGGGTGTATGTGCGACTCGTTCAGTAGTTTGAAGAAATGCAAAAATTTTTCCAGTATCAACGACCACTATCAATGAATTAGGATAGATAGAGTGGAAGACGGCCATTTAATTTAATTTACTAGTATCTAAAAATGAAGATCTATAATCTACCTAATTATGTTATGAATTTATGGTTTCTATTGGTGCAAATCCAATCACTCCGTTTGAGATGAGAAGGAATTCTCCATTGGTAACAAATAGTTATCCATTAAGCGGAGGAAAAAGGTTATGCTCCTATTCCTTTTCTTAAAAAAACGGATTAACAGGGTCAGTTACCTAGCCAACTTTCAGAATTAAATGCCGTCACTGTATGGATAGCTTTTTTGTGAAAAGGACTATTACTTTATAATTAGAATAATTCTAATTGAAAAATGGATGGGTAGAGCCAAAGAGTGTGAACTATACAAGTTCACAATCAAATTCGATGAAATGAAAGAAGAGGCTCCGGTGTATAGAGAGGACCTCACCGTTTCAGAAGTTGCCATAGAAACGAGGAAACCCACTATTCTTTTTTATTTAGTAGCAGTCGAATTTCTTATTTCCAGGCGAGATACCTTGAAGAAAGAAAAAATCGTGGTCGGGAAGGTCATAGTCGCAAAAGCCATTGGAATTTATATTTTATATATCGGAAGAATCCGTTTTGTTATTAATCGACCGGAAGAAAAGGATGACTGAAAGAAGAGAAATCAATTAGTTATTCAAGAAAGTTTCATTTGATTCAATGACCAGAGTTAAACGAGGATATACAGCTCGGAGACGTCGAAAAAAGATTCGTTTATTTGCATCAACCTTTAGAGGGGCTCATTCAAGACTTACTCGAACGACTACTCAACAAAGAATGAGAGCTTTGGTTTCCTCTCATCGAGATAGGAGCAGGAAAAAGAGATATTTTCGTCGTTTGTGGATCACTCGGATAAATGCGGTAACTCGTGAGGATCGGCTATTCTATAGTTATAGCCTATTCATCCACAATCTGTACAAGAGACAATTGCTTCTGAATCGTAAAATACTTGCGCAAATAGCTCTATCAAATAAGAATTGTTTTGATATTATTTCAAATAAAATCATCAATCAAAAAGAAAAAAAAAATACAAATCAAATAAAGGAATAAAAGAATCTTAATAGAATCTATTATACAGGAAACAAGAATGATTGAAACAGGATTTCCCGGAGAATGGACTCCGGGAAGATAGAATAAAAAGAAATTAAGATTTGAGTAGGAGGAATAAACGAACATCTTTCAAGAAAAAAAGATTTCTTCCCCATTTTTCCTTTTTTTTTATAATACAAGAATCAAATCTGGATTCTAGTTTTTTCGAGCAAAACATTAATATGAGCTTGAGTTCCGATTGGAGTTTTGAGGAGTATATCTATTTATTTTTGGTTCTAGGACCAGTAATTCTAGGGATCGACTCCACTCTCTCCAATTGTTTCTCCTTATTACGAAAAGGTAACAAAGATAAAATACGAGCTTGTTTGATAGCAATAGTAATTAATCGTTGTTGTTTCAAGGTCAACCTATTCGTCCGTCTAGATAATATTTTTCCTTGTTCACTAAGAAATCGACTAATTAAACTCATGTTTCTATAATCGATTCGATCCCCCGATCCAATTGGGGGTAAACGCCTACGAAAAGATCGCTTGGATTTACGAAAAGGTTGTTTGGATTTATCCATGGTTTGCTTATTCCTTGTTTGTTTCTTCCTTCTATATAAAAGAATATAGAAAATAGAATTCTCTTTTTTTTCTTATTCATTTAAGATTCGACCAAAATAGGATTTGGTTTGTATTATATATGATTATATATGTTAAGATGTAAAGTTCTTACTCTTCCCGCTACTTAGAAAAATCACACACGCATTCCGTTCCACCTATTTCTTTATTTCCCCGTGAATCGTATACTTTTGACAATAGCGACAAAATTTTCTAAATTCTAGTCGATTGGGTGTATTGTGTCGATTCTTTTGAGTAATATATCTAGAAATACCCGGCGATTCTTTATTGACACCACAACAGATACATTCCAAAATCACTATAATTCTGATATCTTTACCCTTGGCCATGAACCTCCTTTTCATTTTGGATCGACTTCACTTTAGAACTCTCTTCATTTTATTTTTGATCCGAACCAAATAAAAAAAAAAGAATCTATATTCTATATCTAGACTATATTAATAAAAGTTACTAACTAGAAATGAATTTGTAACTATTTTCTTTTTCGAATTATTAGAATTCGAATGACTTCGGAGTACTATAAAATTACTATTAATTACTATAACTATAAAGAAAAAGAGTCATATTCTCATATTCATTAATAGAAGAATATTAAGAATATCGTAACGTAATAATTAATTAATACAATTTTTTCTAACTAGGAATTATTCCTATCCTAAATCTCAGTATTTTCTTCTTTCTATGTTAAAATTTCGTCGCCCCTAGACTGGATCCACATTTCCATTTCTTTTCCCCCAAATTCTATCGTAGATTCACTGTATTTTGACTGAGGTTCGATACACTCTTTCTCTTTCTTCTTTTTTAGGATAGGAAAGAAAAAGGAAGCGAAATTGGAGTCATGTTACGTAGAATTGTATCTCAAATCTTCTTCATTTCTTCACAGATCGATCAATACAAGAATTCAATCAGGATGAAAAAAAGGGGAATGACAAGGCATCCGGAAATAAACGATTAATTTCTATCAATAGACCTGCTAAAGACCCAAACCATAGAGTGGTTAGCACAGGTGCCGTTGAGAGATATGTTTTTATATCTCGCATTGAAAATCCTCCTTCTTATTTTATTTTATATTTTTTTCTTATTTCTTTGTATTGTATATTGTAATACATTTATAGTCCTAGTTCGATATTCTAATACATAGATCATAAATAACCCGATATTTTAGTTCAAGATCATTTGTTTTTGCTTGAAATGAAATTAGAATTAGGAATTACTAACTAAAATGCATATGTACAATGACCCAGCAGATTCAATTTTGCCGCTCCCCCTAAAAAAAATGACAAGAACATTCTCTACCTATCTATATAGGTAGAGCAAAAAAGAAGGGTGTGGAAAACAAGACATGGATTTTCTACAATGACACTGTACAACAATTTTTAAAAGGGATGTAGCGCAGCTTGGTAGCGTGTTTGTTTTGGGTACAAAATGTCACAGGTTCAAATCCTGTCATCCCTACCTATTCTTTCTGCTATGGACAGTTACGAGGGATTCATTGAGTAAGATCGGGAAATCTCGGACATAATCTTTTGTTTGTGCATACTATATGTATATATGTACATGTACGCAAGACCCCTCGGGGGTAAAAAAACCCTTTTCTTTACACTTTACAATCGTATCTACTTTTATAGGATATAAAAAAGCGCTCTTAGTTCAGTTCGGTAGAACGCGGGTCTCCAAAACCCGATGTCGTAGGTTCAAATCCTACAGAGCGTGATTCCGTTTATGTTATGTCAAATTACAATGAAATAACTTAACAAAACAAAGTATAATTGCAACTGAAATTTGACCTCCTACAAGGAGGAGGTCAATCAAACAAAAAAAGAGATGTTACTCAATCAAAGGTCCAACTGATCACCGCGCCTGTATTGTAAATATGCAGTTACAAATAATCCTGTTAAAGTAATAGGAATTAGACCTAAGACGATTCCAAATAGAAAAACTTCAATCATTTCGATTTGTTTTAGGGAATAAAAAGAGAGGTAAGATCTATCCCTAAATATTAATCTGAATTATCCGTGAATCTCAATGACCAGGAATTGCGGGAGGGAACCATAGAATACCTGAAATGAAATATTCTGAGAGGCTTTGATTTTGATTTTTGTAAATTGTTTATTGAATTTCATTCATTTCAAATAAGTCGTATCTTGTTCAAA